TATCAGAATCTGATGAATCCGCCCAAGCAGGCTTACTAATGGGATGTCCTGAAAAGTTACAAAATTTCGCTTTAGCCAATGATCCAATCAAAGGAATAATTGGAACTATAGTATCAAACTTTTTAATAACAATATCTATAATAAATGACTTTTCTAACATTTGACTCCTTACTGCTGAAGGAGTTGGTCGTACACTTGAAAGATAACCCAGAAAATCGATAAAATTATTGGATAATTGGTTTATATGAATCCTATCCGGTTGAGACCAAAAGTAAAAATGACATTCCCATAAATTTACAAGGTAATATTTCCATTTCTTCATCAGAAGAGGGGTTCCTTTTGAAGACAAAATGGATTTTCCTTGAAATCTGAAATACTGTATGAAAGGATCCTTGAACAACCATAGGATAGTATGAAAATCATTACGAAAATCCACTAAAAAATGTTCTATTTTTCTATAAAAATGTGTTCGATCAAGAAAAGCTCTAGAAGACGTTGATCGTAAATGATAAGATTGTTTACGGAGAAAAACAAATATGGATTCCGATTCATATACATGAAAATTATATAGGAACAGGAAAAATCTTTGATTCTCTTTTGAAAAAAAGAGAATCATTTTCGTTTTTTGAGTAATAAGACTATTCCAATTATGATACTTGTAGAGAAAGAATCTCAATAAGTGCAAAAAGGGAGCATCTTGTATCCAAGAGCGAAGGGTTTGAACCAATAGTTCCAGATGGATAGGGTAGGGTATTATTATATCTAATACATGATTTAAATGTAATAATTTATCCTCTAAAAAGGGAAATATGGAATGAATTGATCGTAAAGTAGTCATAGATTTGTCTATTTCTTTACTTTCTGGGGAAGATACTAATCGCAGTGAGAATGGAAGTTCCACAATGACTGCAACCCCTTCTGATATCATTTGATAATCCAAATTTTTATTATGCCCGAAAAAAAAATTTGGATTAGAATCATTCGTAAAAATAATCAAATGCTTCTGTTGATACATTCGAGTAATTAAACGTTTAACAATTATTAAACTATATTTTTTGTCATAACCTAAATTTTCCATAGGCTCATAAAGAATCGATTTATTTAACCCATGATCATGAGCAAGTGCATAAATGTATTCCTGAAAGAGAAGTGGGTATAGGAAGTCCCGTTCTCGCGATCTATCTATCTTTAAATAGCCTTGTAATTCCTCCATTTGAAATTCGATTTGAACCAAAACCGGGGATTTCTTGGGTCATCAAATGATACGATACATAGGTACGATACAGTCAAAACAAGGTATCAAGGTATCATAGTAAGAAAAGATACCTTGGAAATGATTAATCCATGGATTCTCTCTTTTTCCATCCGATTGGTTCTTGTTCGTTATAAGATACCGAAGATGTTTAGAAATCCTTTATTTTTGCAACCCGATCGCTCTTTTGACTTTAGAATTTTATTTCTCAATATACTGTTTCTTTTACACATTCGTCTCCGCACAGGGATATAATTTATAGAATAGTTAGGATTCAAAAAAAAAAGTGAAGAATCCACTTATTAAAGTGATTTCATAACCTTTGCCCGCCCCAGGGACTAATATATTTCTAACGTATAATTAGATCGGGTAATTGGTAATTATTCGAATTAAGAACCGAAGCTCGTTGCTCTTTTTGTTTCCCTATAATTGGAGCTTTTTGGCTCTATCCATTTATTCACTCGATCCAAACATAATTGATTTTTTGTACCGCTCTAAGAATTAAAACTCTAACAAACTAAACAAATATTTTGTACCGATCCCGTAAGGGTTAAGTACTCTATCTTAAAGTTATTTATTTATGATATGAGTTATTCATTTATTCGACATGCTGTTTTTTCCATTCGTTCCCTCTCAGGATCAGTCGGGGTCTTACAAACTCTACCAACGGTATGGACGAATCCGTTCCTTCATCCAAATGTGTAAAAGATTTTAGCCGCACTTAAAAGCCGAGTACTCTACCGTTGAGTTAGCAACCCAAAAATAGAATTATGGTGTGTAGATACGATCGAAAAAAAAAAGAGAGATTGGATTGCACAACCCCATCAAAAACATTTTTTTATAGTAAATTATGAACATAAAAATGAACAGCTATAATGAAAATCTGAAAAATTCCCGGATAAGATAAATGAAATATATCCCAGAGAATTTAAGGAACCTATCGCTTACATGAAGTAAAGTAAAAAAAACTTATAGGGCGTGGATAAATAGATCTATTTATCCACGATCAATTATATTTTTTCAATACACTATTGTCAATATGAACGTTGAGAAAAAAAATAATATTATTATTATAAAATAATAAGAACTTGTGTTGGATTGGCATTTCATAGATAACCTACCTAGAGAATAAAAAAAGTGTAGATGTCGAAAAGAAAAAAATAATCAAGAAGAAAACCTCGGGTTTATTCAATATCCATAAAGATACCATAAGAAAGCTCGGCCCCTTTTTTTAGTGGAGTCTCGCCAAAAACTACCCGATTGGGGGATAATACCATACATAATTTTATGGATAGAACAAAATATGGGGAAACGGGAAGGGGAATAGTGAAGAAAAAATTACACAAAACTAGACTAGCTCTTTTTTATTTTCTCGTTTTTATATGTATTGTATGAATTACATTTTATTTCGCGTAATTAACGCGAAGTTCCTTAAATATCTCCGCCTTCTTTAAAATATCATGAACAGTTTCCGTAGGTTGAGCGCCTTTTTCAAGGAAATATAAAATGGCGGGAACATTTGAAGAAGCTTGATTTTTTATTGGATCATAAAAACCCACTTTACGAAGATCTCTTCCTTCTCTTCGGGATCGAACATCAATTGCAACGATTCGATAAATGGCTCATTGGGATAGATATAGATGAACAATTCCCCCCTTAGAAACGTATAGGAGGCTTTCTCCTCGTACGGCTCGAGAAAGAATGATTCTAATGTCATAGTATATAGAGTGGCAAATAGATCCATAAATAATCAATTAAATTAAACCGAAACTATGATTTTTTTCGTTTTTTTTGGTCGAAAACCCGAAAAACCATTCGTACTTATAACTCAAGTTAGATAATTCTCAAAGAGTTCAAAGGAAAATCCCGAGTCCTTGGCATTTCATTTATTGAGCTGTCTCTAACCCACTTTTTTGTCTCGTTTTTTATCCATTTTTTGGATTCTTTTTTTTATTTTGTTCAAAGTGTTGAGACAAAAAAAATGGGTGTTTTCTTGTTCCAGGATCGTTTATCTTCGTTTTGAATCATTGGGTTTAGACATTACTTCGGTGATCTTTAATCGTTTCAAAATGGCAGCAACATACCTTTTGTTATTTATTGACTATCGAAGAATCGTATAAACGCTTGATTCCCGTGTGATACACTTTATGATCGAAATAGTTTTTCCAATTCCAACAAAAATTTCAAATCCAAAAGGATATTTTATTCGAATTGAATCTTTTGAATTTCTATATCGAAGATATGCTTACGAAGTTGTTCTAACTTATTGATTGACATTAACCATAGATCCTTACCTCTGAGAAATTAATTAATCTTTTCCGCTCGAGCTCCATCGTGTATTATTTACTTTTACTTTACTTTAACTAACAACCCCATTTAGTTGGGTTGTGGGTTGGTTAAAGTAAATAATTAGAACCGAACAAACTATGTCGAGCTAAGAGCACCTCATAATTTATATATTAAAAAATGGTGGATGTAAGAATCCACAACCGATCATTCCTTCAAGTCGCACGTTGCTTTCTACCACATCGTTTTAAACGAAGTTTTACCATAACATTCCTCAAGTTTGTTTGGAACCGGTATGGAATTGATTCAATATGGAATCATGAATAATCATTTAATTTACTCAATGGATACATAATCATAATATAATCATAATATAATAATCCGTACTTTTTTTTCTATTTCTATACTGTATATATATAATATATAATATAGATTTCTTTTTTTCTTCCAGAAGTAATTCTTATCAACCAGCACTCTTATTATGATGTGAACCCTTAGGAGTAATTCATCGAATCGCTTAGATATAAAAAAAGATCTCTTTCATATGATTCCACTATGGATATCTACATACATCTAGATGGTATTTAACTATAACTTTCTGTAATATAGATTGTATATTCCTATTGCTAATTCTAGTTGCTGTAGTACATAGTACTCAAAATATTTGAAAAAGCGGATCCAAGGCATGAAAATATCCTCTCGATCCATTTATTTATGATACATGAAGGATAGACAGATCAAGCTCCCTTACTTTAGCGATTTACTTCGCCAAACAAAACAAGGGGAGGGAAAAATTCTACGAACCCTTGTTGTTTTATTTTAGGTTAGGTTCAAGTTTGACGGGAATAATATTCTACGACTAGCAACTCATTTATTTCCAAACCGACCCACTTACTATCTATTATTTGATTGACTGATCCTTTATATTGGGATGGGTGAAGAGTTAAATGTTTTGGCAATTTTTCACGGGGAGATGAATCAAGATAATTTTGAATCATAGCTCTGGATTTTTGTTCATCCCTTGTAGTAATAATATCTCGGGGTTTGCATCGATAACTTGGTATATCTACTATATGACCATTAACTAAAATATGCCTATGGTTAACTAATTGTCGGGCTCCAGGAATGGTCGAAGCCATACCTAATCGAAAAAGGATGTTATCCAAACGCATTTCAAGTAATTGTAGTAAAACCTGACCTGTTGACCCTTTTGCTTTTCCAGCGATATGAACGTATTTAAGTAATTGTCTTTCCGTTAGACCATAATGAAACCGCAATTTTTGTTTTTCTTCTAAACGAATACGATATTGAGATTTTTTCCCGGAGCGTGATTGGTTTCTAGGATCACTTCCGGGTGTGGTTCTTTTACTAGTACATCTGAGAATTTTAAATTGGCTAGTTAGTCCCGGTAAAACACCCAAACGGCGTATTTTTTTGAAACGAGGCCCTCGGTAACGAGACA